GCGGTAAGGCAGGGGACTGCAAATCCTTTATCCCCAGTTCAAATCTGGGTGTCGCCTGATCAACAAAATACTTAGAATTTCTTATTCTACTGATAGAATAGAACTCGACAAATTCTTGCCCTGCATAAGCAAAGGCAAAGGACGGGGCTTGTCGATACTTGATTTATAGAATACATAGTTCTATAAAAGACTGTAAGTTGTTTTCTCAAAATCTGGCTCTGTTTGGGTTCTGGGTAGCGGCCCAAACAGATATACCAATAGGGATGAGGTAAGGCTTACTTATTAATTCCAGAACTACGAAAGTAAGAGGTCAGAAATCTTGGTATCCAAAGGTTCCTAAAGGACATTCCATTTTTGCTCCTAGGATTGAAGAAAAGATTATACGAAAGACTATCAAGACTTCCTAATTATCTTACACTACCTACACTAACGTAAGGTCTACTGACTCTGTCTGGAATTAGATTGGATAGGCTGATGGGAAATCAATTTAGGAGCTGTGGAAAGGACTGAAGATACTTTGTATCCATACTTACGAGAGACTCCGAGTACTCAAACATTCAATCAGGATGGTTGGTCGGCTCTTATCTTATAGAATAACAGAGTAAAAGTCAAAGTAAAAAAAAAGGATTTCTTTGGTCGTGTAAGGGGATTACAAAAAAAATGTATGTAATAATGGTAGTGATGTCTCCCCATTCTTTCACAGAAAGAAAGACAGTAAGACTTAGATCAAATAGGAAATGTAGGTATCCAATAGATAGTTATCTATCTTGATGGTATATTTTTTTTTTATTTTTGCTTATGAAAGAAAGGTAACAAAACAAACAATAGGTCTTACTATTCCCACATGTTCCATTAGGAGCATTCCTTTGCAATTTGCAAGTAAAAGGTGTGTGTATCATATTTTTACTTAATACTTCCCAATTCTACCAGAAATCCTATAAAGAATCTGTTACGAGTGGATTCATTGAATTGGTTCATCAATAGCCTTAAGTCAGAATCCTATTTTGACTCTGCGCCATCGATTCTACTATGATTATTGATCAATAATGGAATAATTCCTTCATAGAAATAGGAGATATAATTCACATGGATATAGTAAGTCTCGCTTGGGCTGCTTTAATGGTAGTCTTTACATTTTCCCTTTCACTCGTAGTATGGGGAAGGAGTGGACTCTAGGTATATTAATAATTGATTGAGTAATCGATTGAGTAATCGATTGAGTAATCGAATTGTATCAATTGTTTAATTGATCGTTTTGCATTGATCGTTTTTCGAAGCTTTATTTTTAAAAAGCTTGTCCTTCTTTCAAAATTATACTGGAAAGGCAATAATGAATAATAACCATTCGATCAAACAACGAATGATTACTATAGTTTAGTTGTATTTCAAAACTCAAATCTACGCATGATAGGAAATTTTTTCCAACCGAATTCCTCCTAAATATTCTGTTTGGATAAACCCGTTCTTACCAGAATTATGGATATTACAATGAGAAAAAACCAATCCCTAGTTTTTTCTTTATTTGTTTCTCTCTTTCTTTACTTTCACTGTTCTAAGAACAAATCGTTCTGCTATTAGATTACGACGATACTTACTTTATACTGGAAGTGACTAGTGGTTGTCCAAAGAGGTTCTACACATAATAAAATTAGATCTTTCTTCCGCTGAGTGATCCACCACATATCATACATTTAACATTTTAGACTCCTAGAGATTTTTTTATGCTTTTTTGACTCATCTCATGTCATGTTTAAGCATGAAAAATGGTCCGAGTCCCCTTTACTAATTCCTTTCAAAATCTGAAGAAGTTACCATAGAACTTCGTAAATGATCTGTTAATGGCTCAATCAATGACTTCTTGGGATGGGAAATCAAAAAAATTCCTTGGTTTTGTTTTCTTTTGCTATAGTATATTCCTATACTATTCTTCCTCTATTGATTCTTTTGATGGATACCGGAACCTATATATAAAATTATAAGAAACCTAGAAATTAGAAGAATTGGCCTTCGATTATTTTGGGTTGATCGAAATCGAGTGGATGTAGCGAAAAAAAAATAGAATTAGACTGCTATTTCGATGTACTAGTCTACTATTTAGATTAGATGTACATCTAATACATCATATACATACATATTGTAAATTGATCTATATAAACCCTCCATTTAGATAAAGTCTATATCTGTATACAATACAACTTTATATGATAATATCATTGTATACAATATTAGATAATATAAAATACTCTAAAATGTGGTAGAAAGGACTATATATAGTCCTTTCTACCACATTTTATGATTCCAACCAGATCATTTCATTTAAGACTTGGAATTTTCTTTTAATCCCTTTCTTTCATTTCTTCAATCATTGAAAAAAGGATTGATAAGAACTAATAATTCAGATTCAAATTAATCATTTTGACTGACTGTTTTTACGTAGATAATAAGTAAAAAAGCAGTAGGAACTAGAATGAACAGTGCAGTAGCAATAAATGCGAGAATATTGACTTCCATAATTTCATTATTTACTTTTTTTTCTTCGCAATAACTCGGGATGTAATCCCATAGAGATGAGAAATTTAACTCCTGTAAATTCATTGGGATGAATTGATCCTGATGATACTGAATAGGATCAATATTATGAATAACAATATCTGATCTATCAAATCGATTCATCGTCGAGAATTGAATAGTATAACATGGGAAGATCCTTTATCCATACTAATTACGAAATGGGATTTTTTATTGGATCAGGAATCCCATTGGATTTTTCATCCTCTTCCACTTTTTCTTTTCTATAACCTACTGTCTTCCTTATCTTATACAACTCTCCTTCCTGTGTATTATACTTACAATTATGAGGTATTATATGACCGGTATTCTATGGGTCACACACAGACCCAAACGAGGTGAGATGGAAAAAAAGGGATTAAATAAAAAAGATCAAATATTCCAACAAATTTACTGAAAAGGGTCCTTGCTCGGTCTTTTCTTTTATTTTATTAGTATCCTCTTTCTTGTATTTATTTGTACTGGAATGCATACATCAAAAACGATGCCTGCAATTTGAATGAGAATGAGATAGATTGTTTACAATTAGTCATTGAGGATACACAAACAAAGTCAGAACTAGAAAAGGTGTGGTTTAACCTGAAAAGTACTCTGTCGAGGTAATTATGTTAAGTTCATTGTCCATCGTACAATAAACGAATACCATTTTTGTATGTACTCCCGGTAAAATAGGATCACTCTACTCCATTTCATTGATCAAGAACAATCGAAAAAGAAAGTAAGACGAGGATGCTATCTCTTAAAATACTGAATATAGTAATATCACCGATTGTACTAATGTACATATGATATGTCTCTCCTTTATCAATCGGGAGTAGTGGAAAGATTTGAAATTCCCATATCCATATTTGTGTGACGATAAATGCGAAATAAAAAACAAAAGAAATAAGGATCCCCACTGGGGATTAGATCTTGCTTCCTGTCCCCCTTTTCCGTGAAAAGAGAGAGATGAATTGATAAATTCACCGGATCCTAGTTCGGGACTGACGGGGCTCGAACCCGCAGCTTCCGCCTTGACAGGGCGGTGCTCTGACCAATTGAACTACAATCCCAGCGAGGTGTATGGCATACATATTCTTAATGTTACATATTCTTAATGTAATCATAAGAACATTCTAGTCCTAGTCGTCGTATTGTAAGAAAGACAGGAATGATATACTGATATCATATCCACATATAATATGGGCTATAGCGAGAGTGACACGGATTACTAGTAACCAATAATTATTTTACGGCCAAAAGTGGATAATCAATCTTTCAATGAGAAAAAAGAACTAAACTTTTTTGTTTGCTTTTCATGATACTTTACTTAATTAAGTAAAGTATCATGAATTAGATCCTTAGAAAGATCAGAAAGAGAAAAATAGGGATAGAGAAAAAAAAAAATTGATCCTTTCTCTTTATTTCTACGGATTAGGCATTTCCATTTATGGAAGACAAATTGGTTATATCATATTCATGGAGCGGTGAATTATTGGGCCGAGCTGGATTTGAACCAGCGTAGACATATTGCCAACGAATTTACAGTCCGTCCCCATTAACCACTCGGGCATCGACCCAGGAAGAATTCATTCTAGGCTTATTGATAATCTATGATCAACCTCCTTTCATAGTACCCTACCCCCAGGGGAAGTCGAATCCCCGCTGCCTCCTTGAAAGAGAGATGTCCTGAACCACTAGACGATAGGGGCATATACGCCCGACCATCATCATACTATGATGATAGTATGAGCAGTTTTTTGGAATTGTCAATATAGTCTAATGGTATGACTAGATCCAAAAAATCTTTCCTACTTTTATGTTATGATTTTTTTAATTTTTTTTTAATTAAAAATAATAATTTTATCTACTTTTGGAGTAAATCCAATTTATTGTTCCTGAATGAACTCCTATGCATATACGTATATATTATGTACATATAGTACGTATATACATATATGCAGTAGACTCATAATGGAAAAAAAACGGCTAATTCATGAATTGAATAAAACGGCCCTTTTAACTCAGCGGTAGAGTAACGCCATGGTAAGGCGTAAGTCATCGGTTCAAATCCGATAAAGGGCTTTTTTTCCACTAAACTCAAGTTTTAGCCTTCGTTTTTCAGCGGAAAATATCTCTATTATTTTTTCTAAAAATAAAAGGATAACCACCATTATAACGAATTCTGATTATTCTGACTTATAGTTAAGTTAGGAAGTTGAACATTTATTGATTAGCAAAATGATTAATTGCACGTATTAGGAGTAGTCCACCTGTAGTGACATAGTAGTCCTCCTCATGTCTCATTATTCACAAATTTTTTGTCCTGGGACATAACAGAAATATTCTATAATACTCTATATATACAATTCCTATTATTAATCGACAAACCAAGGTGTTCTTATTTCTCCAATGTTCTTATAACACCCACTATCAAATTCTAAATAAAGAAA